TACACAGTGGCATCCATTTTGTAACACTATATATACCAACACACACCATAACTCGTTGAAGACGCCAGTCGAGACTTTCATGGTTTTGGGGTTTGACATGAATTATAAGGCTCTTAGGGCGTAGGGGGTAAGGGGGTTTGTCGCGTAAAAACTTTCCTGCGACTTTGTTAAGAAGGGGGCAGTAACTATAGAGTATTTGGGTTGAGTCTTGATAGTTTATGTACCTGATAACAGTTATGCAACTCTTCTGTCAATGCCATTGAATCTGTACAGTTATAATACTGCAAGCAAGGAAAATGTTCACCCCTGAAAGTTAACATTAGGAAGGATTCGCCAAATGCAAAGTGAAAGTAAGCGGAGAGAAAAATACCAAATGCCTATAAGTGAACGCTCGGCTTGGTGGGTAACGAGTCAATAGTACGCTAACATTAACTTATGTCTGGAAAGTTCATTCTATGAGGATAAATACACTCATGGCCCTGAAATAGGAACCAAATGCCAGGAATAGTTCATTTTGTGAAACCCCCACGATAATTGTCCGTGATCTTATCATTCATGATATTCAATTACTCACTTCGTTGGTCGGTTCTTATTACATTAAATATTCTTAATTCCGAGTTTTGATGAAGAACGCATAGAAAGTGTTCTAGGTGGAGTTATGGGGTATATTCTATTACTCAACTGACCTTAATTATATTCTGAATCTTAATTTAATGCTTATGTATACCTTATTTTTCATTTTACTTGGTTAGTTTTTAATAACTTTTATTCCCTTGTAGTTTAATGTTATTAAAACTATTAATATAAAATTATACAAGGTACTTACTAAACCATCATTATGGGGATTATACATATTATGTATTAACACCATATATATATGTACTATATACATAATATGTATATATTACATATATATATGTAATATATGCATATTATGTAGGAATACCATATATATATGGTGTTAATACATATTATGTCTTAACACCATACTCATGTTGTGCCCCAGTTTTGTTAGCCTTGCTTTCATGTCTTACATGCTTATGTGGACATTATATAGGGCGCGAATTTTGCAGAGAATAGTTTAGTTTAGAATTCTAGCTTTGGGAGTTAGAGGTGGAAGTTAAAATCTTTCTTCTCTGGGCCTCAGGGAGGATTTTAACCTCCGGTCTCCGGTTTACAAGACCGGCGCTTTAAGGCTAAGCTACTGGGGCAGTTTCATTCTAGGGCCTTGTTCTCTACTCATCCTGCTAAGGGTGCAAGAATGAGGAAGAGGGTGAAGTAGAGTAGGGAGGCTACTTGGCCAATGATAATGAAGGGGTGTTCTACTGGCATGCCTCCAATTCATGTTAGGATAAAGACATCTGCTACTAATGTTCAGAATAAGAATTGTGTTAGGGGCCGGAAGGTTAGTCCTCGTTGTTTGGATGTGTGTAGAATTGGTACTACTATTAGTACTAAGATGGAGAATAATAAGGCTAGTACTCCTCCTAGTTTGTTGGGAATTGAGCGGAGGATCGCGTAAGCAAATAAGAAGTATCACTCTGGTTTGATGTGGGGCGGGGTGACTAAGGGGTTGGCGGGGGTGAAATTGTCTGGGTCTCCTAGTAGGTTTGGGGAGAAGAGGGCTAGAGAGGTTAAGGCTAATAGTATCACTGCGAATCCTAATAGGTCTTTATAAGAGAAGTAGGGGTGGAATGAGATTTTTTCGGCGTCTGAGTTGAGGCCTGCGGGGTTGTTAGATCCTGTTTCATGGAGGAATAGGAGATGGAGGATTGTGGCACCTGCAATTACAAAGGGGAATAGGAAGTGGAAGGCGAAGAATCGGGTGAGCGTTGCATTGTCTACTGAGAAGCCCCCTCAGATTCATTGTACAAGTACTTCTCCTACATAGGGAACAGCAGATAATAGGTTGGTAATTACTGTTGCACCTCAGAAGGATATTTGTCCTCAGGGCAGGACGTAACCAACGAAGGCTGTTATTATAGTTAGGAGGAGAAGAACTACTCCGATATTTCATGTTTCTTTATATAGGTAAGAACCATAGTATAGCCCTCGGCCGATGTGTGCGTAAATGCAGATAAAGAAGAAGGAGGCCCCGTTTGCATGTATGTTTCGGATTAGTCATCCGTAGTTTACATCACGGCAGATGTGGGTGACAGATGAGAATGCGGTTGCAATGTCTGATGTGTAGTGTATAGCTAGGAATAATCCTGTTAGAATTTGTGATGCCAAACATAGCCCCAAGAGGGATCCAAAGTTTCATCAAACTGAAATGTTGGCGGGGGCAGGGAGGTCAACTAGTGCGTCGTTGGCGATTTTTAGGAGGGGGTGGGTTTTTCGTAGGCTTGCCATTAGAGGGTTTCTATAGTTGAATAACAACGGTGGTTTTTCAAGTCATTGGTCTCGGTTAGAATCCGGGTAGAAATTATGGCATATTTTATTAGCTTTCTACTTTTCGGGTTTGTTTTGGGGATGGTTGGGGTTGCTTCAAATCCTGCTCCCTACTTTGCAGCTTTAGGGTTGGTACTGTCTTCTGGGGTAGGGTGTGCGATTTTGGCAATGTTTGGGTCACCTTTTCTTGCTTTGGCCTTGTTTTTGATTTATTTGGGGGGGATGTTAGTTGTTTTTGGTTATTCAGCTGCTTTGGCAGCGGATGCGCATCCTGAGAGTTGAGGGGATGCTTCGGTGTTTGAACATGCGATGTTTTATGTTGTTGGGGTCTTGATTGCATCAATGTATTTTGGGCCGACGGCTTATGATTTTAGTGTGGGAATGTTAAGCACGGTAAAAGAGTTTTTGGTGGTCCGAGGGGATGTTGGGGGGGTTGCCATATTGTATGCTTTTGGGGGAATGATAATATTCTTTTGTGCTTGGGTGCTGCTTTTGACTTTATTTGTGGTGTTGGAGTTAACTCGAGGCTTGTCTCGGGGGGCTTTGCGGGCGGTTTAAGTGGAGGCAAGCAGGGTTGCTAAGCCTGAGGTAATTAGGAAAATTATCAGGTATGTTTTGATTACTCCTCGTTGGGCGTCGCTGGTTGTAGTGGATATTTTGAGTTGTGAGGAGGCTAATCCTTTGGGTCCGGCTGCTTCGAATCATGTTTGGTCTACTAGTTGGTTGGCTATTGTTTGCCCTAAAATAAGGTTAAGTTTAGGCGCCAGTCGGTGTACGACTGCTGGGAAGTAGCCTAGTATGTTTGAGAAGTTGTGTGTTTTAATAATTGGGGTTGGTTTAAACTGTTTGGCAGTAAGGGAGGCTAATTCTATGGCGGTTAGGAGTCCAAGGATGGTAACAATAAGGGCTGCTAATTTTAGTAGCGGGGGTATTGTCATAATGGGCGTTTTTGTAGGAAGGGCGTTTGAGGTAAGAATTAGGCCTGCAACGATGCTTCCTCAGGCCAGGCGTTTGATGGGGTTGATGACTGCTGGGTCATTTTCATTAATTGGTGAGAGAGGGAGGAATCGTGGTGTGCCCATTGTAACAAAAAATACCACTCGGAAGCTATAGACTGCGGTGAAAGAGGTTGCGATAAGGGTAAGAGTGAGGGCTCAGGCGTTTAGGTAAGAGGTGTTGAGGGCTTCGATAATGGCATCTTTTGAGAAGAATCCGGCTAAGAAGGGGGTTCCTGTAAGTGCTAGGCTCCCAATTGTTAAACAGGTGGAGGTGAAGGGGGCTAGGTTTTGTATTCCTCCCATTTTTCGAATGTCTTGTTCGTCGTTGAGACTGTGGATAATGGACCCAGAGCATAGGAAAAGTATGGCTTTAAAGAAGGCGTGAGTGCAGATATGGAAGAAAGCTAGTTGGGGCTGGTCGAGTCCAATGGTTACTATTATAAGTCCCAGCTGGCTGGAGGTGGAAAATGCTACAATTTTTTTGATGTCGTTTTGGGTTAGGGCACAGGTAGCGGTAAATAGGGTTGTGAGTGCTCCAAGGCATAAGCAGATTGTTAGGGCCGTCTGGTTATTGTGGGTGAGGGGGTGAAGGCGGATAAGCAGGAAAATTCCTGCTACAACCATGGTGCTTGAGTGTAGTAGGGCAGAGACTGGTGTGGGACCTTCCATTGCGGAAGGCAGTCAGGGGTGAAGTCCGAATTGTGCTGACTTTCCTGTTGCAGCAATAATTAAGCCTAGCAGAGGTAAGGTCATGTCTGTGTTGTGTGAGAGGGAAAAAATTTGTTGTATTTCTCATGAGTTCAGGTTTATAGCAAATCAGGCCATGCTTATGATTAGGCCAATGTCGCCGACTCGGTTGTATAGAACAGCTTGGAGGGCGGCGGTGTTAGCGTCAGCTCGGCCATATCATCAGCCAATGAGGAGGAAGGATATGATTCCTACTCCTTCTCATCCAATGAACAGTTGAAATATATTATTAGCTGTAACAAGAATGATTATTGCGATAAGGAATATTAGTAAGTATTTGAAAAACCGGTTTATGTAGGGGTCTGCGTGTATGTATCATGAGGCAAATTCTAGAATTGATCATGTTACGTAAAGGGCGATGGGGGTGAAAATAATTGAGTAGGCGTCGAATTTTAGGCTAACATTAATGTTGAAGGTGGCTGTGTTTATTCAATGTCAGGTCGTAATGATTGTTTCTACTCCTTGATCTAGAAAAATGAATAAAGGCAGAAGGCTAACTACGAATGCTGTGCTGACAGCGGTTTTTACATGCGTAACAGCTCAGTTAGGGCTTTTAGGTGTAGGATCAATAGTTGTAATAATTGGGTAGGCTAGAAGAGCAAAGATTAGTGTGAGTGAAGTTGTGAGAATTAATGTTGTTTGCATAGCCTCTGCTTGGATTTGCACCAAGGGTTTTTGGTTCCTAAGACCAACGGATGACTGTTATCCTTCAAAGGCCGAGTGAGCCGCAGATTTTAACTGCGGGGGCAAAGATTAGCAGTCTCTGCTGCTGCAGGCCTCTCTCGGCGGATAAGGGGGTTTGAACCCCTGTCTTTGGAATCACAATCCAACATTTTTGTTAAACTATATCTGCAATAGAATCATCCTCACATGAATTCGGGCTTTAGAACTAGTAGAATGACTGGGATTAAGTGAAGTGTAACAAGGAGGTGCTCTCGTGTGTGGTACGGGGTTAGGCCTAGAATGTGGGCAGGGACTGGGCCTCGTTGAGACATTAGGAACAGGTATAGGGAATAGCCTGCTGTAATTAGTGTGCCGACTCCTGTCAGAATAAGGGTCCAGGGGGATCAGTTAAATATTGTAGTAATAATTATAACTTCTCCTATTAGGTTGGGCAGGGGGGGTAATGCTAGGTTGGCTAGATTAGCAATGAATCATCACGTAGCTGTGAGGGGAAATAGTATTTGGAGTCCTCGGGCTAGAACTATTGTTCGGCTGTGGGTTCGTTCATAGGCGGTGTTTGCTAGGCAAAAGAGTGCGGAGGATACTAGTCCGTGGGCAATTATTAGGATAATAGCCCCGGTTAGGCCTCAGGGGGTTTGAATTAAGATTCCTCCTGCTACTAGGCCCATATGGCTTACTGAAGAGTAAGCGATGAGGGACTTTAGGTCCGTTTGTCGTAAGCAGATTGAGCCAGTTATGATGATTCCTCATAGGGCTAGAACAATAAAGGGGTAAGCTATTTCTTTAGTTAGGGGGTCAAGTACGGCGGTTATCCGAATTATTCCGTAGCCTCCTAGTTTTAGGAGAACAGCTGCTAGTACTATTGAGCCTGCAATTGGGGCCTCTACGTGCGCTTTGGGAAGTCAAAGATGTACGCCATAGAGAGGCATTTTTACTAAAAAGGCAATTAGGCATCCGGCCCATCAGATTTTGTCTCCTCAGGATATTAGCGTTAGGGGCTGCCCAAAGTTTAATGTAATTATTGATAGGCTGCCTGTTGAACTTTGTAGGGTGAGTAAGGCAACTAGTAGGGGTAGGGATCCGGCTAACGTGTAAAAGAGGAAGTAAGTTCCGGCGTTTAGGCGTTCTGCTTGGTTTCCTCATCGGGTAATAATAATTAGGGTTGGAACTAGTGTTGCTTCGAATATAATATAGAACATAATGATTTCTGTGGCCCCAAATGCAAGGATGAGAAATGCTTGTAGGGAGGCTAGCAGGCTGATATATATTCGTTGTCGGGAGATGGGCTCTGTGCTGGTGTGGTTTTGACTAGCTAAAATTATTAGAGGAAGAAGTCAGCAAGTTAATACTAGGAGAGGGGCTGATAAGGGGTCAATTGCTATGTATGTGTTAGGAAGAGTTCAGCCTGTTTCTGCTGTTCAGTTTAGTCAGGTAAGGCTAAGTAGGGCAATAACTAGGCTGTGAGCTACTGCAGCTGTTCATAGCCATTTTTTAGGGGTTAGTCAAGTTGTTGGGAAGAGCATGAGGGTGGGAATGAGAATTTTTAACATTGTAGGAGGTTAAGGCTTTGTAGGCGGTCGGTGCCATGCGTTCGAGCGGTAGCTACAAGGAGGGCCAATCCTGTGCTAGCTTCACAGGCAGAAAAAGCAAGAAGGAGTATTGGGGCTGCAGAGAAGTTGGTGGCTTCTGTTTGTAGGGTTCACAGGGAGAGGGCTACAAATAGCGACAGTATTATTCCTTCTAAGCATAGAAGTGCTGAGAGAAGGTGGGTGCGGTGAAATGCTAGACCCATAAGACCTAGGATGAATGCTGTGCTAAAGCTAAAGTGTACTGGTGTCATAAGGGGAGTATGGACTTTAACCATAATTGTCTGAGCCGAAATCAGAAGTCTTTAGTTGGACTAATCCCCTATTCGGCCCATTCGAGGCCCCCTTGTGTTCATTCATAAACTAGGCCTAGTGTGAGTAAAACAAGGATAGCGGTGGCTCAGGAAACGGTGGTTAGGGGATTAATTAGCTGATTGCCTCAGGGGAGGGGCAGGAGGAGGGCGATTTCTAGGTCAAATAGTAGAAATAGAATAGCTACCAGGAAGAATCGCAGTGAAAAGGGCAAGCGGGCGGAGCCTAGGGGGTCAAATCCACACTCGTATGGGGAGAGTTTTTCTGAGTCTGGGTTTATTTGGGGTAGTCAGAAGGAAACAATTACTAGGATAATTGAGAGAAGAGACGCGATTGTTAGGATGGTTATGATTAAGCTCATTATCTTTCCTTGGGCTTTAACCAAGATTAGATGGTTGGAAGCCACCTGTACTGTCTTTTATACTAGAAAGATTATGATCCTCATCAGTAGATGGAGACATAGAGGAAGAGTCAGACTACGTCGACAAAGTGTCAGTATCAGGCAGCTGCTTCAAACCCAAAGTGGTGATTTGAGGTAAAGTGGTAGAGAACTTGACGGAGAAGGCAGACAGCCAGGAATGTTGAGCCAATAATTACGTGAAGTCCGTGGAATCCTGTGGCAACGAAGAATGTAGACCCGTACACCCCGTCTGCGATGGTGAAGGGGGCTTCGTAGTACTCTATTCCTTGGAGGAAGGTAAAGTAGAATCCTAGTAAAATTGTAAGAGTAAGTGACTGAATTGCTTGTTTTCGTTCGCCTTCTATTAGGCTGTGGTGGGCTCATGTAACGGTGACACCGGAAGCTAAAAGGACGGCTGTGTTAAGAAGTGGTACTTCAAATGGGTCTAGGGTGGTGATTCCTGTTGGGGGTCAACATCCTCCTAGTTCTGGAGTGGGAGCAAGGCTTGAATGGTAGAAGGCTCAGAAAAAGCCTGCAAAGAAAAAGACTTCTGATGTGATAAATAGAATTATTCCGTATCGGAGCCCTTTCTGTACGGGAGGGGTGTGATGTCCTTGGAAGGTACCTTCTCGTACAATGTCTCGTCATCATTGATATATTGTTATTAGAGTTAAAATAAGTCCGAGTGTTATAAGGGTAATTGAATGGAAGTGGAACCAAATTGCAGTGCCGGAGGTTAGCAGGAGGGCGCCAACTGCTCCGGTGAGCGGTCAGGGGCTTGGGTCTACCATGTGATATGCGTGTGCTTGGTGGGCCATTAGACGTTTTCTTGTAGATAGAGGCTTAGGAGTAGACCAAAGACATAGGCTTGAATTATTGCTCCAGCAACTTCTAGGAGGGTAAGCAGGAATAGACCTGTGGCGGTTAAGATGGCAACTGTGGGTATAATAGGGAGAAGCACAAATGCTGCTGTGGCGATTAGTTGAATGAGCAAGTGCCCAGCGGTGAGATTAGCAGTTAATCGGACTCCTAATGCTAGGGGTCGAATAAAGAGGCTAATAGTTTCGATAATAATAAGGACCGGGATTAGAGGGACGGGGGTGCCTTCTGGTAGGAGGTGGCCTAGGGCGGCGGTTGGTTGATTTCGCATTCCAATAATGACTGTAGCAAGTCAAAGGGGAACGGCAAGTCCTATATTCAATGAGAGTTGTGTTGTTGGTGTAAATGTATAGGGCAGGAGTCCTAGTATGTTAATGGTAATTAGGAACAGTATTAGAGAGGTTAGTAGTACCGCTCATTTATGTCCTCCAGGGTTAAGAGGTAAGAGGAGCTGTTGAGTAAAACGATTGATAAATCATCCTTGCAGAGTTAGTACGCGGTTATTTAATCATCGTGAAGTTGGAGTGGGGTAAAGAGTTCAGGGAAGTGCGATCGCTAGTGCAATAAGGGGGATTCCCATATAAGTCGGGCTCATAAATTGGTCAAAGAAGCTTAGTATCATGGTCAGGTTCAGGGTTCGGGTTTAGCTTTTTCAGCTCCTACGGTTGTAGGCTCATTGTTAAAGTTATGGGCTAATACTTTGGGTGGAATGACTGTTAAGAAAACTAGTCAAGAGAAGACAAGAATTGCAAATCAAGGGGCAGGATTAAGTTGTGGCATATCACTAGAGGTGGTTGGGGGTCACCAATCTTCAGCTTAAAAGGCTGACGCTAGTCCCGATTTAGCTTTCTAGTGAGGCGTCTTCAAGTATTAGTGAGGATCAGTTTTCAAAGTGTTCTAGGGGAACAGCTTCTACTACGATAGGTATGAAGCTGTGGTTTGCACCGCAGATTTCAGAACATTGTCCGTAGAAAACTCCGGGACGAGAGGCAATGAAGGCAGTTTGATTTAGTCGTCCTGGGACTGCGTCTATTTTTACTCCTAGGGCAGGAACGGCTCATGAGTGGAGGACATCTTCTGCAGAGACTAGGACACGAATTGGTGATTCTATAGGGACTACTATTCGGTGATCAGTTTCTAGTAGACGGAACTGTCCGGGGGCAAGATCTTGGGTTGGAACTATGTATGAGTCAAATCCTAAGTCTTCATAGTCTGTGTATTCGTAGCTTCAATATCATTGGTGGCCCATGGCTTTAATTGTTAAGTGAGGATCATTAATCTCGTCCATGAGGTAAAGAATTCGTAGGGAAGGAAGGGCAATTATAATTAAAATAACTGCTGGTAGGATGGTTCATACGATTTCAACTTCTTGGGAATCTAAAATATATTTATCAGTGAGTTTGGTTGATACTATGCAGACAATAATATAAAGGACCAGTACACTAATTAGGAGGACAATTATTAGGGCATGGTCGTGGAAGTGTAAGAGTTCTTCTATAACAGGGGAGGCCGCGTCTTGCAATCCTAGTTGTGAGGGATGTGCCATTCAGCTCTGGGGCTAAGACACGCGGGAGTTTAACCCACAATTTTGCCTCGACAAGGCAAGGTAATTGTTTTACTAGTGTCTTATTTAAGAAAGTGGCAGAGTGGCCATGCAGTTGGCTTGAAACCATCTCACGGGGGTTCGATTCCTCCCTTTCTCGTTATTTTGCTTGAACTTGTACGAAAGCTGGCTCTTCAAAGGTGTGATAGGGAGGAGGGCAGCCGTGTAGTCATTCTACGTTTGTTATGGTGAGCTCTACTGATGAGACTTCTCGTTTAGCAGCGAATGCTTCTCAGAGAATAAATAAGAATATGATAACAGCAACAAGGGAGATTAAGGATCCAATTGAAGATACTGTATTTCAAAGAGTGTAGGCGTCTGGGTAGTCGGAGTACCGTCGTGGCATCCCGGCTAGGCCTAGGAAGTGTTGTGGGAAGAAAGTTAAATTGACCCCCACGAACATAACTCCAAAGTGGATTTTAGTTCATGTGCTATGTAGGGTATAGCCCGAAAATAGAGGGAATCAGTGCACGAATGCGGCTATGATGGCAAATACAGCCCCCATTGATAGTACATAGTGGAAGTGTGCAACTACGTAGTAGGTGTCGTGGAGAACAATATCTAATGAAGAATTAGATAATACGATTCCTGTCAGACCTCCTACTGTAAATAGGAAAATAAATCCTAGGGCTCAAAGAAGGGGAGTCTCTCATTTAATTGACCCCCCGTGTAGCGTGGCTAGTCAGCTAAATACTTTTACCCCTGTTGGAATGGCAATAATTATTGTTGCGGAGGTAAAGTAGGCTCGAGTGTCTACATCTATTCCGACAGTAAACATATGGTGGGCTCAGACGATGAAGCCTAGGAGTCCGATGGCCATTATTGCTCAGACCATTCCTATATATCCAAAAGGTTCTTTTTTCCCTGCATAGTAGGCTACAATATGTGAAATCATGCCAAACCCGGGGAGAATAAGAATATAGACTTCAGGGTGGCCGAAGAATCAGAAGAGGTGTTGGTATAGGATGGGGTCTCCTCCTCCTGCAGGGTCAAAGAAGGTCGTATTTAGGTTACGGTCTGTAAGTAGCATAGTAATTCCGGCAGCCAGAACTGGCAGGGAAAGGAGGAGAAGGACAGCAGTTACAAGTACGGCCCACACAAATAGAGGGGTTTGATATTGAGAAATTGCTGGAGGTTTCATATTAATAATTGTAGTAATAAAATTAATCGCTCCGAGGATTGATGAAATACCGGCAAGGTGAAGGGAGAAAATAGTTAGGTCAACAGATGCTCCGGCGTGGGCTAAATTGCCTGCCAAAGGCGGGTAAACTGTTCATCCTGTCCCTGCTCCGGCTTCTACTCCTGAGGAGGCTAGCAGTAGGAGAAAAGAGGGGGGAAGAAGTCAGAAGCTCATGTTATTTATTCGTGGGAATGCCATATCTGGTGCTCCGATCATTAAAGGCACTAATCAGTTTCCAAACCCTCCAATCAGGATTGGCATCACTATGAAGAAGATTATTACGAAGGCATGCGCGGTAACGATAACATGGTAGATTTGATCATCTCCAAGAAGCGCACCAGGCTGGCTCAGTTCTGCCCGAATCAGAAGGCTCAAGCCAGTTCCTACTATTCCTGCTCAGGCACCAAATACTAAATAAAGGGTGCCAATATCTTTATGATTAGTTGAGAAAAATCAACGTGTAATTGCCACAGGTAGGATGGCCGAAGGTTTAGGCGGCGGATTGTAGCTCCGAGTACAGAGGTTTAACTCCTCTTCTTACCAAGAAGCTCTGTGGTGAAGTTCATGTCAGGTTGCAAACCTGAAGACGTAGGCTAACGCCTACCGGGGCTTTCCCCGCCTTTGTCCCCGGACGGCGGGGAAAGTAGACGGATGCTCGCTGGTTAGGGCGCTTAGCTGTTAACTAAGATTTTGTAGGATCGAGGCCTTCCCGTCTAGAAAGGCTTTAGCTTAATTAAAGTGTCTGGGTTGCATTCAGAAGATGTGGGATAAAATCCTGCAAGTCTTATCAGGGGCTAGGAGATTTTCACTCCTGCTAGGAGCTTTGAAGGCTCATGGTCTATATGCTATCCTAAGCCCCTAAGCCAGGAGGGCTAGTGCTGAGGGGGTGAGGGGCAGCAGGCAAGTTGCCATTATAATGGCGATGGCTAGGGGTAATGTGGGGCTTTTAGTTGAGGTTCGTCAGGGGGTTGAGGAGTTAGTGGTGTATGGGGCTAGAGTGAGGGTTATTGCATATGTTAGTCGTAAGTAAAAGTATAGACTTAGGAGGGCTGTTAGGGCAATTACTGTGGCTGTAAGGGGGAATCCTTGGTTAGAAACTTCTTGTAGAATTAGTCATTTTGGTATGAAGCCTGTAAGGGGAGGAAGTCCGCCTAATGAGAGTAAAATGAGACAGGCTAATGCGCTTAGTGCGGGGGCTTTTGTTCAGGCTGAGGCTAGTGTAATAGTTTTGGTTGAGTTTACTTTTTCTAGTGTGAGGAAGGCTGCGGTTGTCATAATGATATAGGTAATTAGGGCTAGAAGGGTTATGTGGGGGGCCATTTGGGCTACTAGGATCATTCATCCTAAGTGCGCTACTGAGGAGTAGGCTAGGATCTTTCGGAGTTGGGTTTGATTGAGGCCTCCTCATCCTCCAACTAGGGTGGAGCAGATTGCTAGGGCGGTTAGAAGGTATGGGTGGGCATTTTCTGCTACTTGTAGGATTAGTGCGAAAGGGGCTAGTTTTTGTCAGGTGGAAAGAATAAGTCCTGTGGTGAGGGTGATGCCTTGTAGTACTTCTGGAAGTCAGAAATGTGTTGGGGCTAGCCCAATTTTCAGTGCTAGGGCGGTGACTGCAATAGTGCAGGCAATTGGGTTGGTTAGTTGGGTTACTTCTCATTGCCCTGAAATTCAGGCATTTGTTGTGCTGGCAAATAGAATTATTGCGGCTGCCGTGGCTTGTGTGAGAAAATATTTGGTTGTGGCTTCAACTGCTCGGGGGTGGTGTTGGTGGGCTATAAGTGGAATGATGGCGAGGGTGTTAATTTCTAGTCCTATTCATGCTAGGAGTCAGTGAGAGCTGGCAAAAGTTAGGGTGGTTCCTAGTCCTAGGCTAAATAAAAGAATAGTAAGTACGTAAGGGTTCATTAGTAAGGGAAGGATTTTAACCAACATGTTCGGGGTATGGGCCCAAAAGCTTTTTTAGCTGACATTACTAGAAAGTGGTGTAGTGGAAGCACCCAGAGTTTTGATCTCTGGAGGATGGGTTCGAGTCCCTTTTTTCTAAAGAGCCGGGGGGAGTCTAACCCCCTTGGTTCACTCTATCAAAGTGGCCCTTAGGCGTTCAGGCACAGCTCCGTAGGGGTTTATAGTTGTGGGGGAAGGCCTGCGGCTCCTACTGGCAGGGAGATGTGTCAGAGAATGAGTGCTAGGGTGAGGGGAAGGAAGTTTTTTCATACTAGGTGTATTAGTTGATCATATCGGAATCGGGGGTAGGAGGCTCGAACTCATAGGAAGACGGCAGATAGTAGGGCGGCTTTAATTATAATGCTGATTGTGGTTAGTTCTGGTAATGAGGGAAAGTGGGAGGCTCCTATAAATAGGACAGCTGATAAGGTGTTTATAAATAAAATATTGGCGTATTCTGCTAGGAAGAATAGGGCGAAAGGTCCTCCTGCATATTCTACGTTGAAGCCTGAGACTAATTCAGATTCTCCTTCAGTAAGGTCGAAGGGTGCTCGATTCGTTTCTGCTAGTGTGGAAATATATCATATTGCTGCTAGAGGTCAGGCTGGGGCTAGGAGTCAGATTCCTTCTTGGGCGGTACTAAATATAGACAGGGTAAACCCTCCAGTAAATACAATCGTGCAGAGAAGAATTAGTCCAAGGGCCACTTCGTAGGAGATGGTTTGAGCTACTGCTCGGAGGGCCCCGATTAGGGCGTATTTGGAATTTGATGCTCATCCTGAGCCTAAAATAGAGTATACGGCTAAGCTTGATAGTGCTAGGATAAATAGTATGCTAAGGCTTAAGTCTGTAACTGGGTATGGAAGGGGGAGAGGTGCTCATAGGGTTAGGGCGAGTGTGAGGGCGAGAGTGGGGGTTGCTAGAAATAGAAAGGGGGAAGATGTGGAGGGTCGTACTGGTTCTTTAATGAATAGTTTTACCCCATCGGCAATTGGTTGGAGAAGTCCATAGGGGCCGACTACGTTTGGTCCTTTACGTAATTGTATGTAGCCTAGTACTTTTCGTTCAATTAGGGTAAGGAAAGCTACTGCTAGGAGGACGGGGACAATATAGGCTAAGGGGTTGATGATGTGAACTATAAGAATGTGGAGCATAGCTGGGGAGAGGATTTGAACCTCTGAGGGGGAAGGCTTAGGCTTCCTGCATTTACCGGGCTCTGCCACCCCAGCATGCCTTTTTCTCAGGCTGGGGTGTGGCCCCCCTTTGTCTGTTTTAGTTGATTTCAGCAGGTCGGGGGGAGGCGTGCTTTCAGCATGGGCCTCATCATTCCGGTCCTTTCGTACTAGGAAGGGTGGCATCACAGATAGAAACTGACCTGGATTACTCCGGTCTGAACTCAGATCACGTAGGACTTTAATCGTTGAACAAACGAACCCTTAATAGCGGCTGCACCATTAGGATGTCCTGATCCAACATCGAGGTCGTAAACCCCCTCGTCGATATGGACTCTGGGAGGGGATTGCGCTGTTATCCCTAGGGTAACTTGGTTCGTTGATCGGCGTGGGCCGGATCATTAATCGGTCAAATGTTTTGTGACTTAGAGCTGTAACTCTTGGTTCTAGGGTGTTCCCCTGTCCTCTTGGGGGCTTTATTTTCCCCCGTGGTCGCCCCAACCGAAGACGTTTGTGCCAGGGCTATGTTGTTTGGGCTTCCATTAATCTGGTCTCTTTTCATAGTTGGTGGGCGTCTAAAGCTCCATAGGGTCTTCTCGTCTTGTGTTAATATGCCCGCTTCTGCACGGGCAGATCAGTTTCATTGACTGGAAAAAAGAGACAGTTAAACCCTCGTTATGCCATTCATACAGGTCTCCATTTAAAAGACAATTGATTGCGCTACCTTTGCACGGTTAAAATACCGCGGCCGTTAAACTTTTGGTCACAGGGCAGGCGGGACCTCCTATATTGTTGTGGGCAGGAGGCGATGTTTTTGGTAAACAGGCGGGGTTTGGGTTTGCCGAGTTCCTTTTTATTCTTTAAGTCTTTCCCTTTAACTAAGCACTCCTGTGTGGGGGTAACGATTGGGTTTTGCGTGGTTTTCTTGGCTTTATTGGGCAGTTATGCATTTTCCTCTTTTGTTGGGTTCGTTAATTGTCGATGGTGGGTCCGATTCGACTTACACATGTGCAGGGAGAAGTTCGTTCTTCTTATTACTCGTTCTAGCAGGGTCTCTTCTATGGGGGCATAGAAGGGCTCGGTATAAATTAGGGGCGTTGTTGGTGATTTAATGTTATAATAGGCTTAAATTGTGGTTTGAGCTTTAACGCTTTCTATGCGGATGGCTGCTTTTAGGCCCACCGAAACCTGTGGCCTTTAATTGATTGTATTTCTTAGCCTCCTGTGAAGGTTGTGTCCTTGGTTAAGGGAGCTGTACCTCCTTTGACTAACTCCCATGGTTATCCTCATGCCTAATTTAAGTAGGACTATTTTGGTTAAGGGTATTATGGGGCTGAACTTCTATTCATTTCTTGAGCAACCAGCTATAACCTGACTCGGTAGGTCTTTCACCTCTACTCGGGGATCTTCCCACTCTTTTGCCACAGAGACGGGTTGGCCCTATAATAGGCTGTCCCGGAGTAGCTCGTCCGGGTTTCGGGGTTTCAAACTAGAGGGCTCTTTGCTTGGGGGTACTGGCTAGATCATGATGCAAAAGGTACGAGTTTTAGTCTCTGCTTTTATTTACTTGAGTGCGCTTTTTCAGCTCTCTTTCAGCTTTCCCTTGCGGTACTTTGTCTATGGCTTCATAGTCCTTTTCTGTCGCCCGTACTGGGGTGGTCGAATGGTTTAGTAATTGTTGTTAGTTTATGGTGGTTTTGTTATGTTGTTAATTTTACTTTTAGTGTTTTGAGCTAGCTGTTTAGTTCAGGGTGATCCAACTTGCATGGATGTCTTCTCGGTGTAAGGGAGATGCTTAACTATCTCAGCCACGCCCTGGTTATTCCAAGTGCACCTTCCGGTACACTTACCATGTTACGACTTGCCTCCCCTTGTAGCTTTTGTTATGTTAATTACAAAATGTGTGTGTTGTTGGGGAGAGTGACGGGCGGTGTGTGCGCGCTTCAGAGCCGGCTTCAAGAGAGCACTCTATTCTCTCTTTACTGCTAAATCCTCCTTCAGGCCGCCGGTTTCAGGCGACTTTTCGTTAGTTAATCTGTTTCAGATAATGTAGCCCATTTCTTCCTATTTCGTACGCTACACCTCGACCTGACGTTTTGGGCATTGCCCATCCTGCTTACTTTGGCTCCTTCACAGGGTAAGCTGGCGACGGTGGTATATAGGCGGGAAAAGCAAGAAGTAGTGAGGTTGAACGGGGGTTATCGGTTCTAGAACAGGCTCCTCTAGGGGGGTCTGAAGCACCGCCAAGTCCTTTGGGTTTTAAGCTGGCGCTCGTAGTACCCGGGCGGATGCTTGTTGTGGTGAAGTATCTAAGTTTACGGCAGGGCATAGTGGGGTATCTAATCCCAGTTTGTGCCCCAGCTGTCGTGGGTTCTGGTGGTATAAGTATAAAGCTACTTTCGTTCAGGGAATTCGATCCCCCAGGTGCGTATAACAGCCTAGGGGGTCTTCGGCTTTAGTGTTGGGTCTTCCATAACCACTCTTTACGCCGGGCTTATCAACTTGGGTCTCTCGTATAACCGCGGTGGCTGGCACGAGTTTTACCGGCCCTCTTAACCCTGACTAAGTCAAGTTTTCACTTATGGCTTAATGTTTATCACTGCTGAATTCCCTTAGGGGTGTGGCTGAGCAAGGCGTCTTGGGCTAGTAAGTTGTGCCTGATACCTGCTCCTCGTCTCCGGACGGGAGATTGAGGGCATTCTCACAGGGGTGTGGAGGCTTGCATGTGTAAATTGGGTTAGAGCTGATAATAAAGTCAGGACCAAACCTTTGTGCTAGTGGGGCTTTCTAGGGCCCATCTTAACATCTTCAGTGTTATGCTTTGCTTAAGCTACGCCAGC